AGATAGATCACTGAATGATTCTGTGAGCAACTCAATCTGCCTGCCTGCTTTGCCTGATTTTGGGTAAAAGTTGCTTTTTTTTAAATAAAAAATTCAATATTTACATACATGGTGTGTTGTGAGTTAATTTTGTGAGTTTGCTTGCAAGCAAATTTTATGTGACAGACTGAGCTAGCCGATGGCAGATAGATAGATCTCTGAATGAATCTGTGATTCTGTGAGCAACTCAATCTGCCTGCCTGCTTTGCCTGATTTTGGGTAAAAGTTGCTCTTTTTTATTATAAAAAATCAATATTTATATAAATATTTATAATATTTACATACAAGCCATGCCCAGCCAGTCACATGACCACCAAGCCACACCCATATTGAACTTTTTCGGGGGATTTGATTACTATAGTTTTGTCGCATTGATAAAGTGAGATTTTTAAAAATAGGGTTTAAAAGTTTCAGAAACAACGGTAAAACTTCAGTAAAAAAATAATGAAAAAAGTCGGAGTGTAGAAAAATATGTCTAACAATCATGGAAGGAATGTATCCATATGGGGGATTATGCCAGACCAAGAATCTAGCGCCACCCGGACTAAAGTGTCTACCCCGGTGAGGGGTAACGGTAACGGGCATATATGGGTGTCAGGTGAAAGGTAGAGAGAAAAAGACTACCAGGGGTGGAGCGAGCAGGCTGATAAGAACATGAGGTGATATGTACCAATATAACGGGTGAGACCAAAGGCCTCTTAAAAGGCAAGTAGGGAGGGATGGTTCCGGGCCGTTGAGATGGACCTGAAAGAGTAACCAGTGGCCTCTTAAAGTACACTGTGGGAGGAGTTACAATATATGGCCGTGAAAAGCAGGACTGTATGCCTGAAGTGGAAGGATAGAGGGTTTCACGGGCTTGGCTAGATCAAGGGACACCATTAGGAACGGGATAGTCATGATTATAAATAACAAATATGCAATAAAGCATGGAACGTTTGAGAAATGTGGAGACAAGTTAGATGTACAATACCATTTTTGTATAATAATAATTATTGGAATAATACCGGTTTAATAGGCGTGAGGCATATCATTAATGTATGATTATACATAGTGAAATAAAGACTATAATGTTAATAGAACTAGCTAATGTTAGTAGTACAGATAGTTAATTTTTGGATTAGCTGGGTCAAGGAGAGCGTGTCTTTCAGAGAATAGTTTAAGTAATAAAATGCTGGTTTTGGGGACCAGAGATGGGTGTCCTTCTTTGATGCTCTAGGGTTAAAGAATCCGTCTTTGGTTTACAAGAACAATGCTTTGTGTCTAAGCTACTAGAGCAGTTATATTTTATTTTCTGCTAGCCCAAGAATTGGGTTAATAATGAAGAAGGAGAAGTATAGGGTTGAAGATACTTGGCTAATAAGTAGGAATGGGGGTTCAACTGGTTTAGTGGCTGTTCATGTGATAGTAATGAGGGTTGCGATTAATGTTCAAAATAAGATTTGTGTTAGTGGGCGAAAAGTTATAGATCGGATATAGGAGGTGTGAGTGAATGGTATTGTGATTAGGATAATAATAGACATGATAAGGGCTAGTGTTCCTCCTAGTTTGTTGGGGATTGATCGGAGGATCCCGTAGGCAAATAGAAAATATCACTCAGGTTTAATGTGTTGTGGTGTAATCAGTGGGTTGGCTTTGGAGAAGTTTTCTGGGTCGTTAAATAGGTCTGGTATAAATGACAGGATGATAAGTAACAGGGTTATTATAGAAACAAACATTAACAGGTCTTTATAAGAGTGGTATGGGTGAAATGGGATTTTGTCAATGTCTGAGTTTGTGCCTAGGGGATTATTTGATCCTTCAGTGTGTAGTATGATGATGTGGATTGAGGATGTTGAGATAATTAGGAATGGGAGGATAAAGTGTAGTGCAAAAAATCGGGTCAAAGTTGGGTCATTAATAGAAAAGCCACCTCATAACCAGGTAGTTAATGAGGACCCAAGATATGGGATTGAAGTAAGAAGGTTGGTGATTACTGTTGCTGCTCAGAATGATATTTGCCCTCATGGTAGGACATAACCAAAGAAAGCTGTTGCTATGAGTGTAATTAGTAGGGCAGTTCCTGTTAATCAGGCTTCTTTGTTTAGGTATGAGCCATAGTAGATTCCACGTGCAATATGAATGTAAATACAAATAAAGAATAGGGATGCGCCGATTGCATGTGTGTTTTGTATAATTCACCCGTATGGTACATCTCGTATAATGTGAATTACTGATGAAAATGCTAAGTTAACATTGGCCGTATAGTGGATTGCTAGGAAGAATCCGGTTGTTGTTTGTAAAAATAAACAAGTTAGTAGTATAGAGCCGAAGTTTCATCAAGTGGAGATATTTGACCCAACGGGTAATAGGTTTGAAATAAGAAGGGTGTGTTGGTTGGACATGTTTTTGTAGTTGATATACAACGGTGGTTTTTCGAGCCGCAGGACTCTAATGGGCAAAAATTATGTTTATAATAGACTATCTGTTGAATTTTGTATTAGTGCTTGTGGTTTTTAGTGTTACATCCCTTGGCGTAGCCTTTGTCCCTTATCAAGGGGTGATTGCTCTTATAGGGGCTTCTTTTTTTTGTTGTGTATTAATAGTTTTAATAGGTCGTACATTTATTGCCTTAGTAATATATATTGTGTATTTAGGTGGTTTAATTGTGGTTTTTGGTTATTGTGTGAGTATTGAGAAGGATAAGGAGAGCGCTGTTAAGATTGGTGGGTATAAGTATGTTATTACGTTTGTTGTTTCTGGTTTGATTTGTTTATATGGTAATTTTAGTGGTTTGTTAACATATCCGGGTTGAGAGGGGTTGTTGTGTTTGGAGGTAAATGGGTGTGGGGTTCTTTATTATGGGGGGGCGATGGGCTTGATTGTGTGTTCTTGGGGTTTGGTGGTGGTTTTGTTTTCTGTGCTAGTTATTCTAAGTTGAGGTCGTCTAGGTGGGTTTCGTCCATTTAGGTTAATAGGATTGAGAGAGATAGTATAAGTGTGATTAAGAAGGTGGTTATATAGTTTTTTATTGTATTCTTTTGATGTGTTGAAAGGTAAATTATAGGTTTTAGTGTTTTTGATAGACCCTTTGGTCCTCAGTTTTCTAAAGTTCAGAGGTCTATGAGTTCTATGAAGAACTGTTGGCTGATTTTTAGTGTAGTTATTGGGATGAGTCGGTGAAGTACGTTAAAGAAGGCTATTTGGTAGAAGAAAGTATTAAGTGTGTTAGGTTTTTTAGGTGATGTGTGTTTGGTGAACATGAGTAGGTCATTTGATAGAGCAATTCCTGTTAGTGTAGCAATCAGAGCTGTCATTTTGATTATTTTGGGTATTGTTGTTAATGTTGTATTTTGTAGTGTTGTTAGCTTGGTTATAGTGCCTGCAAGAATAGATATGAGTGTTAGTCGAATTAGTGGGTTGATAATATTTTTTGTCTCTTTGTGTAGTGTGCTTTTGGTTCGTGGAAACCCTGTGAGTGTTAGTAGGATAATTCGGGTGCTGTATAGGGCAGATAGGGTTGTAGCAGTTAATATGATGATTAGTGCTCAAGAGTTAATGTGAGAATTTATTATAGTTTCAATGATGGTATCTTTTGAGTAAAAACCTGAGAGAAATGGTACTCCTATTAAAGACAGGTTAGCAATAGTTAAGTAAGATGCTGTTATTGGAGAAGTCTTAAAAAGCCCCCCTATATTTCGTACATCTTGTTCGTTGTTTAGGTTATGAATTAATGATCCTGAACATAAGAACAGCAAGGCTTTAAAGAATGAGTGGGTGATTATATGTAGAAAGGCTAGTGATGGTTGGTTTAATCCGAGCATGGCTATTATTAACCCGAGTTGACTAGTGGTTGACAGTGCAATGATTTTTTTGATGTCAAAGTGGGTTGTTGCTGAGGCGGCGGCAAATACTGTGGTAGTTGCTCCTAAGACTAGACACATAGTTATAATAGTTTTATTTTGTAGTATGGGGTTGAATCGGGTTAGTAGGAATACACCTGCTACTACTATTGTGCTTGAGTGAAGCAGAGCTGAAACTGGCGTTGGACCTTCTATGGCTGATGGGAGTCATGGGTGTATGGTGAATTGTGCAGATTTTCCTACGGCCGCGGCTACTAATCCGAGTATTGGGATCATGGATATGTTGTATGAGATTGCGGCTTCTTGTATGTTTATTGAAGAAGAAGATATTAGTCAAGCTGTTGTTGTAATAAGCCCAACATCTCCTATTCGATTGTAAATAATAGCCTGTAGGGCTGCTGTGTTGGCATCTGATCGGCCGTGTCATCAGCCGATCAAGAGAAAAGACATAATACCAACGGCTTCTCAGCCAATAAAGAGTTGGTATATATTGTTTGCTGTGATAATGGTTAGTATTGAGATTAGGAAGATTAATAGATATTTAGTGAATTTATTAATGTTTGGGTCGGGGGCCATATATCAAAGAGAGAATTCTAGTACGGACCATGTGATGAATAAGGCAATTGGTATAAATATCAGCGATAGTGGGTCTAATGTGAGTGAAATATTGATATTTTCTGTGGGTGTTAGAATTAGGGGTGTTAGGGACAGTGTAAGTTCTTTATTATTAAGTGTTGAGTTTATGGGTATTAAGCTAATGATACATAGTAATATTAGTTTGTTTTTTGTGTGGCTGATATTTATAGAGGGTTGGGTAATGGAAATAGTTAGGGATAGAATGATGGCTATAACAATTGTTGGGATTAAAGTATTCATTATTCTACCACTTGGATTTGCACCAAGGGTTTTGGTGCCTAAGACCATCGGAATACTATTATCCTTTGGTAGAGGGGGCTGGGTTATTTAATGCCAGATTAAAGAGTTAGCAGGTCTTTTGACCACCTCGGTGTGTGAGGAGGGTTCCTATTATCAAGGTCACAGCTTGGTATTTTTTTTAAATTACGCACACTATATTACTAGTTCTGGCTTTAGGGAGATTAGTATAAGTGGTATGATGTGTAGTGAGATTAATAAGTGTTCTCGTGAGTGTGTGGGTTGAGCGGGTGTGTTTAATGTCTGAGTGTTTATTTGAGTGGATAGAAATATGTGGAGGGTGTATGAGGCTGTAATTAGTATAAGTAGGCCTAGCAATATAATTGATGTCGGACACCAGTTGAATATGGAAGATACGATTAATAACTCACCTGTGAAGTTTATGCTTGGTGGAATGGAAATGTTTATGAGGCAGGCTAATAGTCACCAGGCTGTTGATATTGGAAGGATATTGTGAAAACCTCGTGTTAGAATTATAATACGGGTTTGAGTACGTTCATAGGTTGTGTTTGCTAGGCAGAAGAGTATTGATGAGGTAAAGCCGTGGGCAATTATTATAGACATGGCCCCTGCTAGTCCTCATTGTGTTTGTGTGGCTAGTGAGGCAATAACTAAACCCATGTGACTAATTGATGAGTATGCGATTAGTGATTTAAGGTCTGTTTGTTGTAGGCAGCTAAGGCTTGCTATAATGGCCCCTCATAGGGATAGGACAATGAATGGGAGAAACATATCTGTGTTTGGAGTACATAGGACTTGTGATAGGCGGATAATGCCGTATCCTCCAAGTTTTAGTAGGATTGCGGCTAATACTATGGATCCGGCGATAGGGGCTTCTACATGGGCTTTTGGCAGTCATAGGTGTAAACCGTAGATTGGTATTTTTGCCAGGAAAGCAGTTAGGCAGGCCAGCCATAGGATAAGGTTAGTTCATTGGTTGTCTGGTTGTGTTATTTGGATAAACATACTTGGGGTGTTTGATAGATTATTTAAGAATAGGATTGCTATAAGTAGGGGTATGGATGTTGTTATGGTATAGAGTATAAAGTAGGTGCCTGCTGTTAGACGTTCGGCCTGTTGTCCTCATCGTGTAATGAGGACAAGGGTTGGGATTAGTGTGGCTTCAAATATAACATATATGAGTGTTAAAGTATTGGCTGCAAATGTTAGTGAAATAAATAACTGTAGTAGGGTAAGTGTTGCCAGGTGTGTTCGTTGTCGTTGTATTGGCTCTTTAGATAGTGTTTGTTGGCTGGCTAATATCGTTAGTGGTAAGAGTCAGTAGGATAATACGAGTAGTGGGGATGAGGCGTGATCTAAAGTTAAATACATGTTGGATTTTGGCGTTAGAAGATTAAGACTGATGAGTGCTAAGACAAAAGAGTAGGAGGTTGTTACTTGCATCAAGGTGTTGGGCTTGATCAGTATTGTTGTTGGAATTAATATAGCTGTTATATAGATAAGTTTAAGCATTATAACAGGTTAAGGTTATTAAGGAAGTCGCTTCCTCGAGTTCGGGTGATTGCGACTACAAGGCTTAGGCCCACTGCTGCCCCGCAAACGGACAGTGTGATCAAAATGATGGGCATAGGGGTTTGTGAGAGTGCTAGGGTGGATGAGTTGAAGATTACAATTATTGTAAATAAAATAAGCATTATTGTCTCTAGGCATATAAGGGCTAGTATTAGGTGTTTATTTTGTATAGAAAGACCTGCGAGGGTGATAATAAAGGCTGAACATAGTGTAGTTTTAGTTAATTCCATTACTGTGGCTTAATGTGTTAAGTTCTCCTGAGTCGAAATCGGGTATCTGGTTAGACTACCTCAGCAGTCTGTTCATTCTAAACCGCCTTGTAATCATTCGTATAGTAGGCCTGCTGTAAGGATTGTTAGTAGTGTGATGGTCAGGAATATGGTGGCGGTTGGTGGGTTAGTGTTGGTGCTTCACGGGATTGGTAGTAGAAGTACGATTTCTAGGTCAAATAGAATGAACAGGATGGCAACGAGGAAAAACTGGATAGAGATTGGTGTTCGAGCGTCTCCGACTGGATCAAAGCCGCACTCATAGGGGGAGAGTTTGTTAATGTCTGGTTTTATTGTTATGGCGGAGTTCACTAAGTATAGAAGTGTTGCTGTTATGAGTGAGGTTAGGGAGATTGTGGCTATATTGATTATTTCTTCCCGGTTGGGACTTAATGCTTGGAGGGCACTGGTACTGTTATACTAAAGAAACAGGAGCCTCATCAGTATACTGAGATATATAGGAATAATCATACGATGTCAACAAAGTGTCAATATCAGATTGCTGCTTCATACCCGAAGTGGTGAGTTGTTGTAAAGTGCCATCGGATTAGTCGAATCAGGCAGATAAGTAGGAAGGTGGTTCCAATTATAACATGAAGTCCGTGAAAGCCTGTAGCTACGAAGAATAATGAGCCGTATACGCTATCTGAGATGGTAAAAGGAGTTTCTTGGTATTCTGATAGTTGTAGGGTTGTAAAGTAGATTCCGAGCAGGATGGTGATTATTAAGGCTCGGGTTGCTTCTTTTTTGTTACCTTTTATTATTGTGTGGTGTGATCAGGTAATAGTTGCTCCTGAGGCTAATAATACTGTTGTATTAAGTAAAGGTACTTCTATGGGGTTAAGAGGTTCAATTCCGGTTGGTGGTCATTCTGCTCCTAGTTCTGGGGTTGGAACTAAGCTTACGTGATATAAAGCTCAAAAGAAGCCTAAGAAGAAAAACACTTCTGAGGTAATGAATAAGATTATTCCATATCGTATGTTTTTTTGTACACCGATGGTATGGTGTCCTTGATAGGTGCTCTCTCGTACCACGTCTCGTCACCACTGGGCTATAGTTAATATAATAGTTAAGAGGCCTAGTTTTAGTAAGGTGGTAGAGGCTGTGTGAAACCATACGGTTAGTCCTGAGGCTAGAAGCAAGGAGCCCGCGGCTCCTGTTAAAGGCCACGGGCTGGGGTCGACTAGATGATATTGGTGTAGTTGGTGGGTCATTATGTGTTTTCTTGAAGATAGAGGATGATTAATAGTACAAACACATATGCTTGGATGCAGGCTACTGCCAATTCTAGTATAGTAAGTATAAGTAGGAGGGCGGTTGGCAATATACTTAGTGTAATATGGGTGTTAATAAGGTTGAATGAAGCTGAGCTAATTATAGTGATGAGAAGGTGTCCTGCTGTGATATTAGCTGTTAGACGCACTCCTAGTGCTAATGGACGTATGAGTAGGCTAATAGTCTCGATTATAATTATAAATGGGATTAGAGGGGTAGGTGATCCTTCTGGGAGAAGGTGGGCTATAGTGTTGGATGGTTTTTTTATTATGCCGGTGATGACGGTAGCCAGTCATAAGGGGATAGCTAGGGCCATATTTATAGAAAGTTGGGAGGTGGTGGCAAAGGTGTATGGTAATAGGCTAATTAAATTTGAGATTAAAATAAATAGCAGAAGGCTAACTAGAATACGACATCATTTTTGTCCGTTTAAGGTTAGGTGGTTAACTATGTTTAATATAATGGTCTTTAGAAATCAGGAGATAGCTGTTGTCATACGGTTTTCTAGAAGCTTGGGGTTATTGTGGATTATTGTGGTTGGGATTAGGATAGATAGGAAGATAGTTGGAATAAATGTTAACTCTGGACTTGCGAATTGTTCAAATATGTTTATGTTCATGGTATTGTGGGTGTTGGTTTGGTGGGTGTAGAGTGTGTGGTGAGTGTCGGGGTATTTTTAATTAACAGGCTTTTTGTTTTTTGTATAATTAAGAACAAGATAAGTCAGGTTCAAAGGTAGATTAGGAAAACATAGGTTGTGCTTAGTTGGGGCATTTCACTGAGGAAAGTAATTTCTTCTTCAGCTTAAAAGGCTAATGCTGTAAAAGCTTCTCAGTGAGTGTTTTGAGGTTAATCAAAGTTCAAACTGACTTAAAGGGATTGCTTCTACTGCGATTGGTATAAAGCTGTGATTTGCTCCGCAAATCTCTGAGCACTGTCCAAAGAATACCCCGCTTCGTGATGTAGACAGGGGTAGCTGGTTTAGGCGTCCTGGTACGGCATCTACTTTTACACCTAGCGACGGGATGGTTCATGAGTGTAGTACATCTTCTGCGGTGATAATTATTCGGATTTGTAAGCCTATTGGTATAACTATGCGGTGATCTACTTCTAACAGCCGTGGCGAGCCGCTTTGTAGGTCTTCAGTTTGGGTTATATAAGAATCAAATGAGACTTGTGTTCCGTCTGAGTACTCGTAGTTTCAGTATCACTGGTGTCCGGTTGATTTGACGGTTAGGTATGGATCAAACACTTCTTCTATAAGGTATAAGGATCGTACAGATGGAAGGGCTGTTAGGATAAGAATTATGATGGGGGCAGCAGTTCAGGCTGCTTCTAGCTGTTCTGCTTCTTCTGTGGGGTCGTTGTGGGTTAGAGCTGTTGTTATGGTGGTAATTGCAAATATAAGGATTACTAGGGATATAAGACAGGTAAGTAGAAGAACGTGATCATGTAGGAAGATAACTTCTTCTATGGCTGGGCCTGTGGCTTCTTGTAGAGATAGCTGTGCTGCGTGTGGCATGTGGGGGCCACAGGGGCTGTGATTTGGCTATGACAAAGCCACGTAATAGTGTTTACTAGGCCTCCGAGGAGAGAGCATAGGCATGCGGTTAACTTGAAATTAACAGATGGTGGTTATAGTCCACCTTTTCTCGGGCCAAGGTCAGCTTATATAAGAAAGATATTGTCGGATTGGGGCATATGAGTTATTTGATATATATGTTGGTTCAACATGTGTGTGATATGGGGGCGGTGTGCCGTAGAATCACTCTGCATGGGTTTTTTTTCCTAGTGGTTGTCGGTGCTCTCGTTTATGTGTTAATGCTTCTCATACGATGAATATTGATATAAGAACTGCAATTAAAGAGATAGTTGATCCGATTGATGAGATAGTATTTCATAGGGTAAAAGCATCCGGGTAGTCAGAATATCGTCGTGGTATGCCGGAGAGTCCAAGAAAATGTTGTGGAAAAAATGTTATATTAACCCCGATAAACATAATTCAAAATTGAGTTTTTGTTAGGGTCTGATTTAGTAGGTATCCCGTAAACAAAGGGAATCAGTGGGTGAGGCCCCCCATGATGGCGAATACGGCCCCTATTGAGAGTACATAGTGAAAGTGGGCTACTACGTAGTAAGTGTCGTGTAGAACAATGTCTAGTGATGAGTTTGCTAGAATAATACCTGTCATTCCTCCTACAGTGAATAGGAAAATAAACCCAAGAGCTCAATAGATTGGAGTGTGTCATTTGATTTGGCCTCCAGCTAGGGTGGCTAGCCATCCGAATACTTTGATTCCTGTTGGAATAGCAATAATTATTGTTGCAGCAGTAAAGTAGGCACGGCTGTCAATGTCTAGGCCTACTGTAAATATATGATGCGCTCATACTACGAAGCCTAGGATTGCAATTGACATTATTGCTCAAATTATGCTCGTATACCCAAAGGTGTTTTTTTTTCCAGTATAAAAGGTGATAATGCTGGATACAATACCGAAACCAGGCAGGATTAAAATGTAAACTTCTGGATGCCCGAAGAATCAAAATAGGTGTTGGAATAGGACTGGGTCCCCTCCCCCAGAGGGGTCGAAGAAAGATGTGTTTAAGTTGCGGTCTGTTAGTAGTATTGTGACTGCGGCAGCTAGAACGGGTAGGGCTAGTAGAAGTATAATAGCTGTGATTAGAACAGATCATACGAATAAGGGGAGGTTAAATATTGGTATGGATTTAGGTTTTATGTTGATGCATGTGGTAATAAAGTTAATTGCCCCTAGAATAGAGGAGGCTCCTGCTAGATGTAATGAAAAAATGGCTAAGTCGACTGATGGGCCAGAGTGAACTAGGTTTCCCGATAGGGGCGGGTAGACTGTTCATCCTGTCCCGGCTCCGGCTTCTACATAGGAGGAGGATAAGAGTAAGAGTAGTGCTGGTGGAAGTAATCAAAAGCTCATGTTGTTTATTCGGGGAAAAGCTATGTCTGGGGCTCCGATTATTAATGGAATAAGCCAGTTGCCAAAGCCTCCGATTATGATTGGTATGACTATGAAGAAAATTATAATAAATGCATGGGCGGTTACTAGTACGTTGTATATCTGATCGCTGCCTAACAGGGACCCTGGCTGAGTTAGTTCTATACGTATGAGTATGCTTAGGCAGGCTCCGATTAGACCCGATCAGGCCCCAAATAAAAGGTATAGGGTTCCGATATCCTTGTGGTTAGTTGAAAACAGTCAACGGGTGATAAACACTGGTAGTATAGCTGAACATAGCGGTAGGCTGTAAGTCGACACGCAGGTAAACCTCTTGCTGCCAAACCTTGAGGTGTTTAACATGTCAGACTGCAAATCTGAAGTTGGCTGGGTGCCCGGGGTTTCTCCGTTTTTTTTATTCCCCACCAAAAAACGGAGAAAGCTAGGTTAAAGTCCGTCGGATTGGATGACTTGTTGTTATTAGTTGTTTGTGGGATCAAGGTCCGCTGACCTAGGGAGTCCTGGTTTAAGCTAAAACTCCTGTATTGCAATTAGGTGATATGGTCAGTCTTCAGGTTCTAATCAGAAACTGAAGTAGTCTTTTTTGGGGGCTTATGAAGGCCTCTAGTTTGTATAATTTAAGTTTCTACATGTCTGGTGTTAGTGGAAGTAGGAAAGTTGTTAATATAGTAAGTAGGGCGGTTGTTATAGGGTGTTTTTTGTGTGGTGTTCGTCATTTTATTGTTATTGTGGTCGTATGGGGTGTTATGGTTATAGATAGAATGTATATTAGTCGGATGTATACGAATAGGCTTAGTATAGAGGATACAGCTATAGTAGTGGCTTCAATAGCTATATTTTTGGTGATTATTTTATTAAGGATTAGTCATTTGGGTATAAACCCTGTAAGTGGAGGTAGTCCCCCTAGGGAGAGGGTGGTTAATGTAATGATTATAATAAGACAGGGTGAGGTTATTCATATTGTTCCGATGTCTTTAATGGTAATTGTTGGTGTGTGGTTAATAGAGAGGAAAATTGGGGTTGTGGCTATGGTATAAACCATGAAAGTAAGTATTGAGATTTTGGGTGCGGTAGTAATTGTAGCTAGGATTCATCCGGTGTGGGCGATGGATGAGAAAGCTATTAGTTTCCGTAATTGGGTTTGGTTTAGGCTACCGAGGCCTCCTACAATAATGGATAGGGTTGCTGATATTAATAATAAGGTTTGGTTTGTTTTGTTATAGGTGGTTAGTATGATTGTTAGGGGTGCAATTTTTTGTCATGTGAGAATAGTTAGGGTTGTTATGGTGGTGGCGCCTTGTGCCACTTCTGGAAGTCAGAAGTGGAATGGTGCTGATGCTATTTTTATTATTAGGGCTAGGGTAATTATTGTGGTTGCTGTTGGTTCTGATGTGGTGTTGGTTTCTCAGTTGGATGTGTTTATGGCATTTATTGTTGCCGCAAATAAAAGGGTAGAAGAGGCTATGGCTTGTGTTAAGTAGTATTTGGTGGCGGCTTCTGTTGCTCGGGGATGGTGTGGCTTGGAGATAATAGGGATTATAGATAGGGTGTTGATTTCTAGGCATGCTCATACTATGAGTCAGTGGGTTGTTATGGTTACTAAAATTGTACTAATAATAATGCTTGTTGAAATTGTTAGTCAGGTTGTGATGTTAATTAGTAAAGGCCGTGTGGCATTTTCGGGGTATGGGCCCGATAGCTTGTTTAGCTGACTTTACTTAGAAAGTAGTATATTGGCAGTATTGAAAGTTTTGAGCTTTCAGGTTTAAGTTCGAGTCTTAGCTTTCTAGTATTAAGGAGATGATTTGAACATCTGTATTTAGGTTTTAAGCCTTTTGCACGGCCTAGTTGTGCTACCTTAATTTTATATAGGGAAAAATAACTATATTATTAGGGTATATAAATATAATTTAATATTTTATATCCAAATTAATTAAATTTAATATAGAAATCCCGTATTAATTTTATATAGGGAAAAATAACTATATTATTAGGGTATATAAATATAATTTAATATTTTATATCCAAATTAATTAAATTTAATACGGTGAAACTTCAGTAAAAAAATAATGAAAAAAGTCGGAGTGTAGAAAAATATGTCTAACAATCATGGAAGGAATGTATCCATATGGGGGATTATGCCAGACCAAGAATCTAGCGCCACCCGGACTAAAGTGTCTACCCCGGTGAGGGGTAACGGTAACGGGCATATATGGGTGTCAGGTGAAAGGTAGAGAGAAAAAGACTACCAGGGGTGGAGCGAGCAGGCTGATAAGAACATGAGGTGATATGTACCAATATAACGGGTGAGACCAAAGGCCTCTTAAAAGGCAAGTAGGGAGGGATGGTTCCGGGCCGTTGAGATGGACCTGAAAGAGTAACCAGTGGCCTCTTAAAGTACACTGTGGGAGGAGTTACAATATATGGCCGTGAAAAGCAGGACTGTATGCCTGAAGTGGAAGGATAGAGGGTTTCACGGGCTTGGCTAGATCAAGGGACACCATTAGGAACGGGATAGTCATGATTATAAATAACAAATATGCAATAAAGCATGGAACGTTTGAGAAATGTGGAGACAAGTTAGATGTACAATACCATTTTTGTATAATAATAATTATTGGAATAATACCGGTTTAATAGGCGTGAGGCATATCATTAATGTATGATTATACATAGTGAAATAAAGACTATAATGTTAATAGTACATATAGTCGGATTCCGGATTAAGCTCCGGGGGGGGGTTAGGGGGGGGGGCCAGGAGAGCTTTTTTTTTGGGAGGCGGGAGTTTATAGGCTCCGTGTCTACTTTATCAGTGTAGTCCTTTGCTCGGGCACGCTTCCATTGTGGGGGTGTTCCTATAAGTGTGGTAGAGGTAGATAGATTTAGTAAGCACATGGCTAGACTTATGGGCAGGTATTGTTTTCACAGGAGGTGTATGAGTTGATCGTAGCGGAATCGTGGATAAGAAGCCCGAATTCATAGAAATATGGTTGTTAATAGGATTGTTTTTGTTATTAGGTTTGTTGTGAATAGTTGTGGGTTTAATGGTCCGGGGTTTATGAATATTGTGACTGAGAGGGTGTTTATTATAAGAATGTTGGTGTATTCAGCTAAGAATAATAGTGCAAATGGGCCGGCCGAGAATTCTACATTGAATCCGGATACTAGTTCAGATTCTCCCTCGGTTAGGTCAAAAGGGGAACGGTTTGTTTCAGCTAGGGTTGAGGTAAATCATATTATGGCTAATGGTCAAGATGAGATTAGGAGTCATAAGTGTTCTTGTGTCTCGGTAAATGCTGTTAGGGAGTACCCCCCGGACAGTGTGGCCATTGAAATGATAATTAGGCCAAGTGTAACTTCGTATGAGATGATTTGTGCTACTGCGCGTATAGCTCCTATTAGGGGGTATTTTGAGTTGGAGGATCACCCTGATCATAGGATGGTATAGGTAAATATTCCGGATATTGCTATGATAAATAGAAGCCCTAGATTTATGTTAATAAGTGGGCATGGTATGGGCATGGGTGCTCAGCAGATTAGTGCTAGGGTGAGAGCTAAGATGGGGGATAGAGTAAATAGAATAGGGGATGATATGGTAGGTTTAGTTGATTCTTTTGAGATTAGTTTAAGTCCGTCAGCAATGGGTTGTAGTAGACCCAAGGGGCCTACTAGGTTGGGCCCTTTTCGGAGTTGTATATATCCTAGCAGTTTTCGTTCTAGTAGGGTAAGAAATGCCACGGCAATTAAGATTGGCAGGATGTAGAGTAATGAGTTGGTGATGTTTAGTAGGGTTTCGGTGATATGTCGAGGTGGTGTTCCTAAACTGACCTTTTCTTGGTCTAAGTATGGTAGTGGTTAATTTGGTTTATTTAAAGGGCTTGCTGATAGTATGGGCCCTGCTATGTTGATCCTTTCGTACTAAACATAGCTAGGACATAGATAGAAACTGACCTGGATTGCTCCGGTCTGAACTCAGATCACGTAGGACTGTTAATCGTTGAACAAACGAACCTTTAATAGCGACTACACCATTTGGGTGTCCTGATCCAACATCGAGGTCGTAAACCTTCTTTTTGATATGGGCTCTTGAAGAAGATAGCGCTGTTATCCCTGGAGTAACTTGGTTCAATTATCAGTTATACTGGGTCGTTACAGGCTTGTCAGCCGGGGTTTGTATAGGATACAAGGTATTTGGAAGTTCTTTTTGTTTCCAAGGTCGCCCCAACCTAAAGGAGCTATTATTTGGTATAATAGTTTAGTTAAAGCTTCACAGGGTCTTCTGGTCTTATGTTATTATCCCAGCTTTTGGACTGGGAGATCAGTTTAATTGACTCACTAGAAGAGACAGTTAGGCCCTCATGATGCCTTTCATACAGGTCTACAATTAATAGACAAGTGATTATGCTACCTTTGCACGGTTAGGGTACCGCGGCCGTTTAATATTCACTGGGCAGGCGTTGCCTTTAATACTGGTTGTGGCTAAAGGTTATGTTTTTGTTAAACAGTTGGGGTCTTTGGTTGCCGAGTTCCTTTTTTAGTGTTTTGTCTTTCTTTTTAACGCACCTGTGTTGGGTTTACAGTTAGATTTGGGGTGTGTATTGGGTGTGTCTATCCTGGTTTGGTCTGTTAATAGCTAGGTAGATTTTCTGTTTCTAGTGGAAAGGCGCGTATAGAGATAATATCTTATTATTAGTTTTAGCAGGATATGTCCTATAAAAATAGGATTACCCTTAGTTTGTTTGGAGTTTATAAGTGGTTTTTGTATTTTTTTGGTTAATTCTTTAACGATATTTTGTTAGTTGGCTGCTTTAAGGCCTACTGGTTGTATTAAGGGGTTGTGCTCTCAAATACAGGTTGTATCCTGTTTCAATAGGGCTGTACCCCTATTGAATACCATTAGATAATTTTGGTTTATTTTATGGTCTAAAGTAGAACTTATATTCATTTTTGGGTAGCCAGCTATCTCCAGATTCGGTAGGTGTTTCGCCTCTACCTTTAAGTCTTCCCACTCTTTTGCTACAGAGAAGGGTTTGCCCGTTAGGCTGCTCTGAGGTAGCTCATCTGGTTTCGGGGTTTTAGACTACGATTCTTCTTGCCTATGTTTGTCTTGCTAAACCATGATGCTAAAGGTACAAGAGTTTATCTTTGCTGTTGTTTGCTTATACGGTTCCCTTGCGGTACTATGTGGTGTATTATGACTGTTCGATCGCCTCTACTAGGTTGATCAAATGATTTGTTTATGAACGTAGGATATTTGTATGGTTATGGTCAGCTCAAAAAGATTATGTATAATGTCGCTCGATTGTAAGTCGAGTGCTTTAGTTAAGCTACTTTTTGTTTCTAAGCGCACTTTCCAGTACGCTTACCGTGTTACGACTTGCCCTGTTTAATAGATAGGCGGTTGTTTATGGATGTTTTTTTAAGTCTCACAGGGATGACGGGCGGTGTGTGCGCACTTCATTGCATTATCTTCGGTTATGTGTGTTTATTCTTAACTTACTGCTAAATCCACCTTCGGTTTCTAGTTTCATAGTCTGTTCGTTTTTTCTGTATTAGAAAGTGTAGCCCATCTTGATCCCACTCATTAGTTACACCTCGACCTGTCGTGTTAGTGTGCTATTATTGAGCTTACTTTGTTTCTTTCATAAGGTAAGCTGTCGACGGCGGTATATAGACTGATTGGGCTAGAGTAGGTTGGGTTAATCGTGGATTATCGGTTTATTAGACAGGCTCCTCTAGGTTGGTGTGAAGTACCGTCAAGTCTTTTAAATTTTAAGTTATAACTCGTAGTTATTTGGCGAGTAGATAGTTATTTGGCTACTTGGTTATGGCTGGGCATAGTAAGGTATCTAATCTTAGTTTGTGTCCTAGCTTTCACGAGTCAAATTTGTTTGGTATTAAGGTTTATATTTAGTGTAGCTTATGGTTTTTTACAACCCAGCATAGTTTTACCCTTAATAGGATAACGTGGTTTTAGTCGTGCTTTACGCCGTGGGTGTTATCTTGGGTCTGTCGTTTAACCGCGGTCGCTGGCACGAGATTAACCGGCCCTTAAAAGAACCTCATTATTGGGTCAAGCTTTCGCTTATGGCTAAATATTAACTACTGCTGCGAGTCCGTGGGGACGTGGCTTTATTGCTTGGTGTCGTGGGCTATTAGCCTGATACCGGCTCCGTCTAGTTGTTGTAGTGGGCAGTTTCACTGTTATGATGAGGCTTGCATGTATAAGTATGAAGTTTAGATAACGAGAGGTTTAAGACCAAGACCTTGTGTTACTAGGGGTGGACCATCTTAGCATTTTCAGTGCTATGCTTGATATAAGCTATAATAAC